ATTTCGATACGGACTCACGAGAGTCTCTGAATGCTCAGGCATTGAGTCAATATTCTATTGAATAGATAATTGGAATTTTTTATAAATAAAAATCTATTTCGTTGATTGATTCATCAATAGTGTTGGGTCAGAATATATTTTTGACTCTGCACCATTGATTCCACTATTATTAGTGAGTAATAATAGAATAATTCCTTCATATTCATAGAAATAGGGGACATAATTCACATGGATATAGTAAGTCTCGCTTGGGCTGCTTTAATGGTAGTCTTTACATTTTCTCTTTCACTCGTAGTATGGGGAAGAAGTGGACTCTAGAGGTACTATTTTGTAATTGAGTCGAGGAAAAAAACTCTATCAATTGTTTTATAGATCATTCTGAAAAGTTTTATTTTAACGATTTTAAATAAAAATATATTTATTTTGAAAGTCCATTGGATTCGAGTGGAATTTATGTATTATATAAATAATACTCTTTCAATCATTCCCACTAATTCTTTCTAAATTTTCGATTTCAACGATAGGCTCTTCATAGAATTATAAATAGACAATGAGGAAGATCTCATTTTTATTTGTTTTACTGTTCAAAGAAGGAACCGTTCCGGTAAGTGTCTAGACACTTGTTCCGAGAAACAATATAAATTGTCTAACAAAAAACTATGTATTTTGCCTTAGGAGAGTTTCATATTGGCCATTTACCGCTTGTTTTCTTATTTTTGAAATTTGGATTCCCATAGAACTCCAGAACTCCTGTTAGTGACTCAATCAATTACCTCTTTTACCTATTTAAAATGCTAAACTAAAAAAAACGACTTGATTTTTTTAATCAAACTTCCTTCATTGATCTTACTTTTTCGATAGATATGGAGATTCATATTGAAAAAAATACGAAAGACAAAGAAATAGTAAGAATTAGAACAAAGTTTTCTTTCAATTTAGAACAAATAGATGTAGCAAAGAAATAGAATTAGATACATTCCATATATGGAATTGATATCTACATATAGGAAGAGCCATCCTATTGTAGTATTGTAGATTAAGTTTGTATTATTATTAGAGTACAACTTTACTACAGTATTTTATACACTGTAGCACTTTTTTTACACGACAAGAAAACTACGAGAAAGGTATGGTAGAAAGAAATATATGAATCTTTCTTTCTACCATATACTATCGGATCGCATAGAATACTGACGGTTCTAGTCCGCGCATTTCATTTAAGACGCGGAATTTGAATCCTTTTCGTCAGAAATCAAGTTTCGGTCAAATTTATTAATCATTTTTACTTTGATTTTGGCTGACTGTTTTTACGTAAATGATAAGTAGAAAAGCAGTAGGCACGAGAACGAACAATGCAGTAGCAATAAATGCAAGAATATTTACTTCCATAATCTAATCGTTTTTTTTTTAGTTTAATTTTATTTCACAATAACTCGGGATTTAATCCCATAGAGATGATAAATCTTTTGCCTGTCAATTCAATGGATGAACTCCCTTTCGATGGTATTGAATCGAATCAATATCATAAATAACAATAGTTGATCTATCAAATAAATTCATCGTCGAGAATTGAATAGTATACCATAAAAAGATCTTTTATCCACACCGACTCAAATGAAAAATGGAATTCTTGATCCAATCAGGAGTTATTTTATTTACTGTTCCGTGCCTTTCGTGTATCATTATCCGATGAGATGATACTTCTCGAACGATCCTTCCACTTCCATTAGCGACAAACCAAAATAAACAATAGAGGTGAAATGGAAAAAGAAAGAAGTTCAGTTCTAAACTCTTTTTTTATAATGATCTAATTTTCTTTGAAGACAAAGAGGTGTGATAAAAATGAATCCGAGTCGAAAGTATCTAATATTTTACCATTATAGTGGCGTTTTTGATGTCGATGAGACTCCGAAAATATAATAAATAGGGACGAAACTTTATGCATTTCTTCACTAAATTTATTCCTTCTCGAAGAAAGGTGTGATTGTGGGACGATCCTTATCTTTCTTTTATCCTCTTTCCTCAGATTATTATATTAGGACTAGGACACATATATATATAAAGTTCAGTGTGCAATTTGAATGAAATAGATTTTTCAAATTTAAATTAGTAAATTTACTAATTGAGGTTACCCAAAATGATAAGCAGAAACAGAGATAATTTAATTTGGAAACGTAGCTCATGGGGGAATTAGATTCCCTTTCATTTTGAATTTTGGTCATTATAATAAATGAATTCCATTTGTGTATGTGCTACCAAGAACCCTGCGATATTCTCTGTACATATTCCATTATGAACAATCAAAAATAAAACTCGATATGTCTTGGAATCCTGAATATAATGCTACCAACAATTGTACTAATCCAAATATATCTTTATACCACCAATCGATACTTTTTGTTTGATGATAATAAATGCAAAAGGAAAGAAAAAAAAGAGAGTTTAATTGTTATTTGATGGATTTATTGGATTCGTCGGGACTGACGGGGCTCGAACCCGT